TAAATATATTTTATCTTAGTATACCAATTTTCTTGTATTTTTAATTTTTATGCATTTACTTTTAATTTAAATAATATTTAAGCAATAATTATATTTAATTAATTTATAAAATTAGAATTAGTAATTAATATTTAGAAATTAACTAATATTGTGCCAGCAGTTGCGGTTAAACAATAGTAAAATTTAAGGGAAGTTTTATGGTTTAATTAATTTTATGTATTTTAAAATTAAAAAAAAAAATTAAAGGTAAAATTTTGTTTTTTTTTTATTTTATTTTTAATATTAATGAAATTTATTTTTAAAATCAGGATTAGATACCCTGTTATATTATTGTAAATTAACTGAAGTAGTATAAAATAATATCTTGAAACTTAAAAGATTTGGCGGTATTTTATCTTATTAGAGGAACTTGTTTTATTATCGATAATCCACGACTTAAATTTACTTTATTTAATATATTTGTATACCGCTGTCATGAATATACTTGAAAGTTAAATTTCTTTTAATATTATTTATTTAATGTTAGGTCAAGGTGCAATTTAATAAAGAAAAATATGAGTTACATTGAAAAAAATGAATGAATATTTATTTATTTTATATAAATTGAATATGGATTTAAAAGTAAATTTATTTAAAAGAAATTTTATGAAGAAAGATTCTAAAATATGTACACATTGCCCGTCGCTCTTATTTAATTTAAGATAAGTCGTAACATAGTAGGCTCACCGGAAGGTGAGCCTGGATTGGAGTAAATAGCTAAGTTTAAGTTTTTTGTTTACACCAATTAGATATCTTATGATTTTACTTTTCTAAACTGGAGTTGCAGCGGAAGCGGTGAAAGAGCTATGAGGGGTAGTTCTAAACTGGAGTTGCAGCGGAAGCGGTGAAAGAGCTATGAGGGGTAGTTCTAAACTGGAGTTGCAGCGGAAGCGGTGAAAGAGCTATGAGGGGTAGTTCTAAACTGGAGTTGCAGCGGAAGCGGTGAAAGAGCTATGAGGGGTAGTTCTAAACTGGAGTTGCAGCGTTAATATAGGGATTTGATTAAATCAGATAGCAAACTAAAAATTCTATTATTCAGTTTTATTATTACGTTTATTTTTTACTGTAAGGGAGAATATAAATTTTTTAGTATAAAATAAATTATTTGTACCTTTTGTATCAGGATCTATGGATATATTTTACTTACTTAGGTTTCTTGAAATAAAAATATTTATACTTTATATTTAATTTATTGTTGCATAATTAATTTTAATATAAGTGTGGGTTTGATATGAATTTAAGTTTTTAATATCTAGTTATTTAGAAAATTAATTAAATTAATTTAAATTTTGCGTTATTTGTATTTAATAAAAAAATTATTAGGGGTAATTTTTAATAATTATAAATAACAAAATTATTGTTTTTATTTTATAGGTTTGAAAATATTTATTTTTAGTTTTTAATAATTACTTAAAAGTTAATTTAATTTATTTTAAATTGTTTTTTTTCATACTAAATATGTATTTTAACTAACTTTTTTTGATTAAAATCATTGAATTAGTAAATTCAAAAAATTTATTTTATGAATTCGGCAAAAATTATTTTCGCTTGTTTACCAAAAACATGTTTGATAGGTATATATTTTTGGTTTTCCCTGCTCAATGCTTAACGTAAATAGCTGCAGTATTTTGACTGTACAAAGGTAGCATAATCATTAGTTTTTTAATTGAAAGCTTGAATGAATGGGAGGACGTAAAATAAACTTTATTAATTTAAATTTTAATTGAATTTTATTTTTAAGTTAAAAAGCTTAAATTATTCAGAGGGACGAGAAGACCCTATAGAATTTAAAAAGTTTAATTTTTTTTGTTGGGGTAACAAGAAACAAACTTTTCTATTTTTTTTATTTATAAATAATTATTAGATCCTGATTTTCAGATTTTAAGAAAAAATTACCTTAGGGATAACAGCATAATTTTTTTAAAAAGATCTTATTAATAAAAAAGATTATGACCTCGATGTTGAATTAAAATTTTATTAGGCGCAAAAGTTTAATATATTTAGTCTGTTCGACTTTAAATTTTTACATGATTTGAGTTCAGACCGGCGTAAGCCAGGTTGGTTTCTATCTTTTGGTTTAAAATTTGTTTTAGTACGAAAGGATTAAGCATATTTATTAAGATTATTGTTATAGAATTAAATTAAAATATTCTATTTTGGCAGATTTAATGTGTTAAATTTAGGATTTATTTATGTAAAAAATACAAATAGTAATACTTTTACTTGTATTTTTTATTATATCTATTTTTTCTTTAATTTCAGTCGCTTTTGTTACTTTACTGGAGCGAAAAATTTTGAGATACATTCAGTTACGTAAAGGCCCTAATAAAGTTGGTATTCTAGGAATTTTCCAACCTTTTTCTGATGCTTTAAAATTATTTTCTAAGGAACATAATATTATTTTAAAATCAAATTATTACATTTTCTGATTAAGCCCTGGAGTTGCGTTGTTTTTAAGATTAATTATTTGAGGAGTGTTTCCCTATTTTTATGGAGAATTAAGTTGATATTATAGAATTTTATTTATATTTGTAATTTTGAGATTAAACGTTTACCCAATAATAATTTCTGGGTGGTCTTCTAATTCATGTTATTCTATTTTAGGGTGTATTCGATCAATTGCCCAATCTATTTCTTACGAAGTAAGATTTTTTTTAATAATCTTTTGTTTTATTTTTTTAAGCTTTTCTATAAATATTTATATATACTGAATTATACAGTATAAAGTTGTTAGAATATTTTATTTTTTTCCTATTTTTGTTATATTATTTATTTCTTTTTTGGCTGAGTTAAATCGCACTCCTTTTGACTTTTCTGAGGGGGAGTCAGAGTTGGTATCTGGGTTTAATGTTGAGTATGGGGGGTCAGGTTTTGCTTTGATCTTTTTGTCGGAATATTTAAGAATTATTTTTGTTAGATTTTTTGTTTCTTTTATATTTTTTGGGGGAGGGGTTGTAAGTCTAATTTTATATTTGGAAATAGGAATTTTTGTTAGATTAATTATTATTATTCGAGCCTCACTCCCTCGCTACCGCTATGATAAATTGATAAATTTGTGTTGAAAAAGTTATTTAATAGTAGTTTTAAACATAATTTTGTTTTACAGTTCTTTAATTTTTATTATATTAAATTAACTGAGTATTTGTCGGTAATTGTAAGTAAAACTGTTAAGTTTAATTAAGCTTAAGTGCCCAACGTTTTTTACTTTCAAGGTAAATATTTTTTTTAAATTATTAAGCTATAAATTGTTTATTTTATCTCATAAAATTTGAGTTAAGGGGATAAGTAAAAAAATTATAAAATATATAGCTGTAAATACTTGTCTTATAGAAATGTATGGTGCTTCAACTGGTTTTATACCAATTCACGTTAGTAAAATAAAAATATTAATTCAACTTCAGTAAATGTGTTTACTAATAGGGTAAAATTGAATTCCTTTAAAAAAGGATTTTTTAAAAAATGGTAGGGTAATTAAAATTAAAATTGATGAAACTAATGCAATTACTCCTCCCAATTTATTAGGGATTGCTCGTAAAATCGAGTACGCAAAAAGAAAATATCATTCTGGCTGAATATGTAAAGGTGTATTTATAGGATTTGCAGGAATAAAGTTATCTGGGTCATTTATTAAGTATGGGAAATACATAATAGTTGTTATTAACACAAAAAAAAATATTATAAATCCAAGAAAATCTTTAATTAAAAAATAGGGAAAAAAGGGAATTTTGTCATTATTTATTGGTGTACCAAGAGGATTAGATGATCCAGTTTCATGTAAAAAAATGAGATGAAAAATAATTATTAATGCTAAAATGAATGGTAGCAGGAAGTGAATTGTAAAAAATCGGTTTAATGTGGGGTTATCTACTGCGAATCCTCCTCATAATCATATGACTAAATTTTCTCCTAGGTATGGAATTGCTGATAGTAAGTTTGTGATTACTGTAGCTCCTCAAAAAGATATTTGTCCTCATGGTAAAACATATCCTATAAAAGCTGTTCCTATTAGTAAAAATAGGATTATAATACCTGATATTCATGTTTTAAATAAGAATTGTGAATTAAAATAAATTCCTCGTCCAATATGAATATACACAAATATAAAAAAAAAAGAGGCTCCATTTGAGTGCAAAACTCGTAACATTCACCCATTATTAACATCTCGGCAAATATGAATCACTCTATCAAAGGCTAAAATTGTGTTTGGTGCGTAATGTATTGCTAAAAAAATTCCTCTAATAATTTGAATTATAAGTATTAATCCTAATATTGATCCAAAGTTTCATATAAAATTAATATTTGAGGGTGTGGGGAGATTAATTAATGTATTAAATATAGATTTTGTAATAACATTTTTTTTAAGAATATTTATGAACATTAATATTTTTTCCGCATAGGCCCTTTTGTTAAATTAATTATTTTAATTAATATTAATAATGCTATTAGTAGATAATAAAATATAAATACTGAAGATGCCCAGTTTACTTCAGAAAATATTTTGAAAAATTCTTTATTAAAATTGTCTAAGGTACATAAAGTGTCTTTAAAAAAATAAATTGAAAATTCTTTATTTAATGGAATAATTATAATAGTAAATAAAAAATATTTAGTAATATTATTTTTAGTAAAAATATTGTTTGATGTAATTCTAGTTGAATACATAAAAATTACTATTAATCCTCCAACAACTACAAGAAATATTGTTAAAGGTAATCATCTTGATCTTGATATTAATCGTGTAATAATAGAAACTATAATTGTTTGTAGAATAATTAATAATCCTAAAAATAAAGGGTGTGTCACTGTGGGCATAATAATTGAATTTATAAATATAAAAATTAATGAAAATTTAAGTATTCAAAATGTGGTTTAATTAAAATATTAGTTTTGGAGACTAAAGTTAAGTATAAAACTTCTTTTTGAAAGTTCTTAGCTGTAAAGCATTTTTGATTTACAAAATCATTATTTTTTTTAAAATATAAGAACTTTGATTACTTTATCGTGTATTTTTATATTTTATTTTGGTTTAAAAACATTTTTTTTTAATAAAAAATATTTGCTTATGATACTTTTGAGTTTAGAATTTTTAACTTTAGTGATCCTATTGTTATTAGTAAATTTAATAAGTATATTTGATTATGATTTAATATTTTTGATTTATTTTATAATTGTAATGGTTTGTGAGGCTGTATTAGGATTAATTTTGTTAACTTTAATTGTACGGTCTCACGGTTCTGACTACATAAAATCTATAATTTTTATTATATGTTAGAATTAATTTTTGTTTCTTTTTTTTTTGTGGTAATTTTTAAGGTTACATTAATTTTAAATTTTATGGTGTTATTTTTTTTATATCTTATTTTTATAATATTTGATGATGGAATTTATTTAATTAAATTAGCTTTAGTAGCTTTATCTTTTTGATTAATTATTATAATATTTATATCTATTAATTTTTATGATTACAAAAGTTTACTTTCAAGCATATTTATTATAGTTTTAATTTTATTAGAAATTTGTTTTTATTCGGATTCATTATTATTTTTTTACTTAGGATTCGAAATGAGAGTTATTCCTGTATTTTTAATTATTTTTGGGTGAGGGTATCATTCAAATCGCTTAGAGGCAAGAATTTATATATTGAGATATACCGTTTTATTCTCTCTTCCACTTCTTGTGATAATTATAATATTAAATAAAAATATATTACTAACAAATATAATTGTTATATATATATTTTTCTGTGCCTTTTTAGTTAAAGTTCCTATATTTGGAGTTCACTTATGACTTCCTCGAGCTCACGTGGAAGCTCCCGTTTTTGGTTCTATAATTTTAGCTGGAGTTATATTGAAATTAGGAGGTTATGGGATTATTAAATTATCTTTAATTTTAGGTGATGTACTACTTAAATTTTCATCTTATATTATTATTTACAGTATAATAGGTTCTTTTTATTTAAGTTTAATTTGTTTTTTACAAAGTGATGTAAAAATATTAATTGCTTATTCTTCTATTGTCCACATAGGAGTAGTACTAAGTGGATTATTAACTATACGTGAAATTTGCTTAAATTCTTCAATATTTTTAATAGTAGGACATGGGTTATGTTCTTCAGGTCTATTTTATAGAATAGGATTAGGGTATAATCGTCTTCATAGACGAAGACTTTTGGTTAGAAAAGGACTTTTAAATTTAATTCCTTTATTTAGCCTTTATTGGTTTATATTCTGTTCTTCTAATCTTTCATTCCCTCCCTGCTTGAGATTTGCAGGAGAGTTAGGGTTATTTATTGGGGTTGCTAGTTGAAATTATAATATATTTATATTAATTATTGTAGTTAACTTATTTAGTTCTATGTATAGAATTTTTCTTTATTCATTTGTTCAGCATGGTGAATCAATTCAAAGTTATAGTTTTAAAATATTAAATATTAAAGAATTGATAACTATAAGACTTCATTGAATTCCTTTGAATATTTTAATTCTTACATTAAAAATTATGTGCTGGTATTAAAATAGTTTAATCAAAATATTGATTTGTGGTGTCAAAGATTTTTATAAATTTTAATTTTGAATTTAAATAAATATTTTTTTATTTCTTTTTTATTTATATTGAGTGGCGTAACATGTTTTATAGGGTTTATTTTATGTATAGTATTACATAAAAATATTATATTGGAATTCAATCTAATAAATTTAAATTCTATTGAATTTAAATTTATTATATATGTAGATTGAATTTCAATAATTTTTAGTTCAGTTGTGTTATTTATTTCTTCTCTAGTTTTAATTTACAGAAAAATTTATATAAGTTGTGAGTGTAATCGTTTTTTATGATTAACATTTTTTTTTGTTATATTTATGTTAATTATAATTTTAAGACCTAGAATTCTAGGAGTGGTATTAGGCTGGGATGGGCTAGGTTTGATTTCCTATTGTTTAGTTATCTATTATCAGAGTAAGGGGTCATTCAATTCAGGATTTATTACTGCCGCTAGAAATCGATTAGGAGATAGATTACTTATTCTTTCAATTGTTTTTTATTCTGTGGAAGGTAACTATCTATTTTGAGAAAGTTATATTGATGGTTTCATTAATTTTTTTTTAGCTTGTTTAACAAAAAGAGCTCAATTTCCATTTAGAGCATGACTTCCTTTGGCAATAGCAGCCCCTACTCCTATTTCTTCTTTAGTTCATTCTTCCACTCTGGTGACTGCTGGCGTGTATATACTTATTCGATTTAATAATTATCTACATTTATCTGGAGCATCTATTTATTTATTTATTATCTCTTTTTTTACTATCACAATTGCAGCTTTTAGCTCTTTTTTTGAATTTGATTTAAAACGAATTATTGCTTTTTCAACATTAGGGCAGTTAGGGTTTATAATAATATTGTTGTCATTAGGAGAGTCCTACATTTCTTTTTTTCATTTATTGGTTCATGCTTTATTTAAGGCTTTACTTTTTATATGCGCTGGTTGTTATATTTTTAGAGGCAATTCTATCCAAGATTTACGTAAAATAGGAAGTGTAAATTTAAACAGCTTAATAAAATTTTCTGTTTTTATTTCTTCTTTTAGATTAATAGGAGTTCCTTTTAGATCTGGGTTTTATTCTAAAGACTTACTATTAGAATTAATTTATATAAACTGAGGAGGTACTGGACTTGGACTTATAATATTGGTTGCAGCTTTTCTTACTATTGCGTATAGTGTCCGTGTTATTAAGTTTATAAATATAAATAACTCTTGAATTTTATGAAGAGAACCTAATAAAGAATTAATTATTCCTATCTTAATTATATCTGTAATAAATTCAGTTTTTGGTAGAGTGATAAATTGAATTTTAATTGATTCTTATTTTATTTGTGTTAACATTGAGTTTAAAATAATAATTGTTACAATTTTATTAATTAGATTAGTCTGGCAGGGGGACTTACTAATTGATAACGTTGTTATATTTATAATTTATAATTTGCTTTATACTATAAGCATCAGAAAAATTTTAGGTAAAGCCGGGTATTTATTTTATATAGTTTATTGTTATTTAGATCAAGGTTGATTAGAATATTTTATAAATATTTTAAAAAGTGGAATTAAAAATTTTTCTTTTTGAGTAGTCAATACTATATTTAGTCATCACATATATTTGTATAGTATTTGATTAATTATGTTTATAATTTTAATTGTGTGTTTTTATAATTTATATAGAATATAACTTTGAAGCAGTTAAAGAAGTTTTTACTTTTGGACATAGTCAATTTTACATTGAAAATGTAACGTTTTAAGGTAAACTACAATAGAGGGGGGGGCCTAACAAATCAATTATTTGCTATAAGATAGTTAGCAGCTTTCTTTAAGACTCCTTGCTTAGGAATTTTTATTCAATAGTGTTATTAACAATAACAAGTCTCTATTTGACTTCTAATCAAAAACATGAAAGTTAAACTTTTAATTTTAGGTCGAAACTAAATGTAATAATTACTTCTTTGTTTCAGATTAAATAGGTATCTTTTAATTGCAAGTTAAATATTTTAATTAAACTATAATCCTACTTTCAGTTTATTGAACCTTCTTTTCACTCTAACATAATACCCAGAATTAGTGCTCTAATAAGTATAATTAGTGTACATATTAATTTTTTTATTGAAATTAATTTTATAGATAAAGGTACTGGAATTAAAATTGAAATTTCAACATCAAAAATTAAAAATATTAGCGCTACTGTAAAAAATTGAATTGAAAAAGAAATTCGGGATCTACTTAAAATGTCAAAACCACATTCAAAGGGGGATATTTTTTCTCGTCTTACCTTTTTATGTATTCTAATTAGAGGCACTACTATTTTGATTAATATAAATATAATAGTTAAAATAATTAAAATAAATTTTATTATAAAATAAATTATTTTATCAAACAGATTTTTTAGTTGGAAGCTAAATGTATTAATTTTTATACTAATAAAATTTATTATTTACCTCATCAATAAATAGATGTATACAAGAAAAGTCACACCACATCAACGAAATGTCAATATCAAATAGCTAATTCTAATCCTAAATGATGTGTTTTGTTAAAATGTAGTTTAATTATTCGAGTTATAGCGTGAATCAAGAATAGGGTTCCGATAATTACGTGTATTCCATGAAATCCTGTAGTTAAAAAAAAAGATCTTCCATAAACAGAATCACTAATAGAAAATGGAGATTTTAAATACTCGTATAATTGCAAAACAGAAAAATATAATCCTAGAAGAATAGTAACTGTAAGTCTATTTTTAGTATTAGCAAAATTATTGTTACATATACTTGAGTGTGTTCATGTAATTGAAATTCCTCTAATTAATAAAATAAGGGTATTAACTAAAGGAATACTTAAAGGATTAAATGTATAAATTCTTACTGGCGGTCAGGTTAAACCAATTTCTTGATTAGGCGCTAATCTGTGATGAAAAAATCTTCAAAATAGACTTATAAATAATAAGATTTCTGATGTAATAAATAAAATCATTCCATATTTTATTGAGGTAACTACACTTATTGTATGATTTCCTTGGAAAGTTCTTTCTCGGTGAATATCTCGTCATCATAATCCTATTGTTCAAATTATAATAGTAATTATTATTAATAATGCTTCATTTTTTTTAGTGTTTAATATTATTGTAGTTAAAGATGTAATTCTTACTAAAATAATTGAAATTAAAAGCGGTCAAGGAGAAGGATCAACTAAATGAAATTGATGGTTTTTTTTCATTAAGAAATTTCTCTAGAGTATAAAGTTATTAATACTGAAAATACGTAAGACTGGATTAAAGCTACTAATAATTCAAATATTAAAAAAATTGTTTGAATAATAACAATTAATGGTCAATAGTTTTGTTTTACATTTATGGTATTACCTAGTAAAGCTATTAATAAATGTCCTGCAATAAGATTAGCAGAGAGCCGTACAGCTAACGCGAACGGTCGGATGATATTTCTTGTTGTTTCAATTATTACTATTAATGGTATTAATATAGGAGGTGTTCCTGTGGGGACCAAATGAGCTAATATTGTTTTTGTGAAAATTATTCACTGAAATAAAATAATTGATATTCAGATTGGGATTGCTATAGATATAGAAAATGAAATATGAGCAGAGTAACAAAATGTGTAAGGGAAATTTCTTGTTAGATTTCTTATTATAATAAAAGTAAATATAGACATTATAATAAGTGTGGTTCCTTTAATTAAAATATTTTTATTAAATATTGAGTTAAATTCCATATTTAATTTATTATAAATTATGTAGTTTAATGTTAAGAGTCGAGAGTTTGATGTTCAAAATTTTAATGGTATAAAAATTACCATTAATATAATAATTGATCAATTTATTGTTAAATTAAAGTTTGCCATTGGGTCAAATATTGAAAATAAACTTATTATCATTTGATTTATTTGTAGTTGTGTGTAATTTAAAATTAAAATATATTAAAGATGAAAAGTACAAAATTGTAGCTAAAGTTAGTAACAAAATAAAAATTCATGGTATGGGTGATATTTGAGGTATAAAGAAATATAAAAATTACTTTGATTTGACATTTCAATATTATAAATTAACTAATTTCTTTAATCTAGGGTAGTTGCTGGTACCATAAGTTGGTTTAAGAGACCATTACTTGCTTTTCAGTCACTAGATAAATTAAAATTTTTTACTCAATTAATGAAGAAAGGTATTGGGATACTATCTACTACAATGGGTATAAAACTATGGTTTGCACCACAGATTTCAGAACATTGCCCGTAAAATGATCCTGTTCGGTTGGGATACAAAGATACTTGATTTAATCGTCCAGGTGTTGCATCTATTTTAATTCCTATAGCTGGAATTGTTCATGAGTGTAAAACATCAAAAGATGAAATGATAATTCGAATTTGAGAATTGTTTGGCATTGGGGTTGTGTTATCAACTTCTATTAATCGAATTGTTGAGTTTGGAATTATATATGAATCAAATTCAATTGATTTAAAGTCATTATATTCATATCTTCAATATCATTGGTGTCCTATAATTTTAATAGTAATTAAGGGGTTATAAATTTCATCTATAATATACAAAATATGTAGTGAAGGTAATGCAATAAATGTTAAAATAATTGTTGGAATAAGTGTTCACACAATTTCAATTATTTGATTTTCTATAATTATATTTGTGTAAAATGAGTTCATAATTATTTTAATTATAGTGAAGAAAACAATAGAAAGAATTGTTGAGATAATTATTATTCTATAGTCATGGAATAAAGTTAATTGTTCTATAATTGGGGATGCATTATCGTATAATGAAATTTTAATTCAATCTATTCCTAAAGGAATATTTTTATTCATAATTAAATCTTAAATTTAATACATTTATCTGTCACATTAGAAATTATTTAATGAGGGTAATTCTGCGTATCTATGTTCTATTGGGGGTATATCTTGCAATCATTCAATATTTTTATTAGAATTAAATAATAGTTTACGTTTTGCAATTAAAGATTCTCAAATTGTAAATATAATTAGCATTACTGAAAATATTGAAATAATTGATCCTAGAGAAGAAATAATATTCCAAAATATTAGTAAATCTGGGTAATTAGAGTATCGTCGAGGCATCCCTATTAATCCTAAGAAATGTTGAGGGAAGAATGTAAGGTTAACTCCTAAAAAAGTTCTAATAAATTGTCTTTTTAATAGAAAAGAGTTTAAGGTTAGCCCTGTAAATAATGGATACCAGTTGATAAATCTTCCAATAATTGCAAATACAGCTCCTATTGATAACACATAGTGGAAGTGTGCTACAACATAATATGTGTCATGAAGAATAATATCAATAGATGAATTTGCTAGAATAACTCCTGTTAATCCTCCCATAGTAAATAGGAAAATAAATCCTAAGGATCAGATAATTCTGGGTGATATATATATTTTTATACCATAAATAGTTGCTACTCATCTAAAAATTTTAATTCCAGTAGGAATTGCAATAATTATAGTGGCTGAGGTAAAGTAAGCTCGTGAGTCTACGTCTATACCTACAGTAAATATGTGGTGTGCCCATACAATGAATCCTAAAATTCCAATAGAAAGTATAGCATAGATTATTCCTAGTGAACCAAATGCAGAGGGCTTCCCTCTTTCTTGATTTGTAATATGCGAAATTAATCCAAATCCTGGTAAGATTAAAATATAAACTTCAGGGTGCCCGAAAAATCAAAATAAATGTTGATATAGAATTGGGTCCCCCCCTCCACTGGGATCAAAAAACGATGTATTAAAATTACGATCTGTTAATAGTATAGTAATTGCTCCAGCTAGTACTGGAAGCGAAAGCAAAAGTAAAAATGCAGTAATAAGAACAGATCATACGAAAAGAGGTATTTTTTCTAATTCACACAAAGAATACCGCATATTTAAAATTGTAGTAATGAAATTAATTGCTCCTAAAATAGATGAGATTCCTGCTAAGTGTAGGGAAAAAATAGCTATGTCTACTGAGTACCCACTATGAAAAGATCTGTTAGACAGGGGAGGGTATACAGTTCACCCAGTCCCTACTCCTTGATCTGTTAATCTTCTTAATACTAACAAGTAAATTGAGGGAAATAATAATCAGAATCTTAAATTATTTAGTCGAGGGAACGCTATATCTGGTGCACCAATTATTAGTGGAACTAATCAATTTCCAAAACCTCCGATAATGATTGGCATTGTTATAAAAAAAATTATAATAAAAGCATGAGCAGTAACAATACTATTATAAATTTGATCATTAAGGATTAATGATGATGATTGTCTTAATTCTATTCGGATAATTATTCTTAGGGAAAGTCCAATTAGTCCGGATCAAATTCCTATAATAAAATATAAAGTACCAATATTTTTATGGTTAGTGGATAGCAGCCAATTCATTAATAAGATTGATAAGATGGCTGACTTAAGTGGTAAACTGTAAATTTATTTAAAGATTTTTTATCTTCTTATTAGTTTCTTAGTCAATAAATGATATTAAATTGCAAATTTAAAGTAAAACTAAATTTAGAGACTTTTCAAAGTCTAATTTTAATTAATTTTAACTTTGAAGGTTAATAGTTTATTTAACTTAAGTCTTTAAGTTAAAATAAAAAATATAGGAATTCCAGTAAAATTAATTGTTAATATTAATACATTTGAAAGTTCAAAATTAGTAAATTGAGTTGCTCATTTATTGTTAAGGTTTACTAAAAAAAGCATTGTTATTGATCTTTTTAAATAAAAAAATATTGTTATTAAACTTGTTAAAATACATAAACTTGCTGTAAGAGGTAAATGCATATGTATATTATCTAAAATTATTCATTTGGGGGTGAACCCTAAAAAGGGGGGCAATCCACTAAATGAAAAAAATAAACAATAAAATATAATTTTTTCTATTTTTGAAATTCTTTTCAGTTGAATTATTCATTTTAATTTAATTGCACTAAGGGTAATTATAATTATTGATGTTATTATTATGTATAACACAAAATATATTATGAATAATATAAAAGATTCTGATAGTCTAATAATTATCCATCCTGCATTTCTCATAGAAGAAAAAATTAAAATTTTAATAAGAGAAGATTGAATTATTCCTCCGATTGACCCAACAATAATATTTAATAAAGATCTTATTATTAAAATTTCTATTCATGAACAAAAAGAAATAGTAAGAGGCACTAATTTTTGTAATGTTAAAAATAAAAAAATTGTTAAATAAGATATTTTTCTAATAACTTCTGGGGTTCAACTATGAAAGGGGGATAACCCACTTTTTAATATTATAGCTATGGGGAGTCTATATATATACAAGTAAGGTCATTCTTCATATATTATTGAGTTGAAAGAAAGTGATACTAAAAAAATTAAGGAGCCTAAAGATTGAATTAAGAAGTATTTTATTGATCTTTCTATGGTAAATAAATTTTTATATAAGAGGTTGATTATAATAAAAACAATTAAATTTACTTCTATTCCTATCCAGATTATTATTCATGAGTGGGATGAAATTCTTAATAAAATTGATAGAATCAGTATAGGGATTAGCATTAAAAAGTAAAATAAAATTAGAAAAAAGAAATTTTCTATATTTGAGTTATGAGCCCAAAAGCTTAAAGTTAGCTTATTTTTCTTATATTTTAATGTAGCTTGCATGTAAATTTTTGAGATTTAAAGTTTTAATTTATATTAAAAAATGTAAAGAGAGTTAAACAACATAATTTATTACATCAAAATAATCCTTTAAATTTCAGGCATCTCTTTTAATTTAACATAAAATTAATAATTTTTACCTTTTAAATTTACACCAAATTTAATATATACTAACTAAAACCTCAAAATTAGTACATACCTATAATCTTGTATTTTTGAGGAACTTTTTTTTATTTTTGTATATAAGTGCCTCAAAAAAAAAGTTAACAATGATAAAAAAGGTTAAATTTAACAAGAGTAATGTAATCTAAGTATTTTGCTAAGGACAAAATTATATTTATTTTAATAAATTTCGATTTTAAAAAAAAAATTGTGTTTTTTAAATTTAAAACTGGGATAACCCATATTAATTTGATTTAAAAATTGTTTTAATATAAATAATCCCTGTGTTAAAAAAAATTATATTCTCACAGAAAATTATAGGATCAAATGAATTAATTTTGTTTAACATCAATTTTTTTTATTAAAAAAAAGAGTTATTTTACCTAATTTTCCACAAAATTCAATATTTTTAAAAAAAGTAGGTCAGTTATAATAAGAATTTAATAAATATAATTAATTATTTATATATATATATATAACTCCTACTCCTTACAGAGTAGGAGTTATATATATATATTATTATATATATATATATATATATATATATATATATATATATATATGTGTGTATATATATATATATATATATACACACATATTATTATTATATATATATATATATATATATATATATATATATATATATGTGTGTATATATACACACACATAATATTAATATTATATATATATATATATCATATTAATATTTTAATGTTAATATAAGATACGTTTATATAAAAATATATTAAACATTATTTAAAATAAAAATTATTAATACATATATTAATATAATTTTAATATAAAAATGTTAATTATTAACCGGATTCTTCAGTTTTGAGAAAAAAGAAAAAAACTGAAGAATCCTAACTTAATTTCATACTTAGTTCCATCTAAATTTTACTTAAATAAATAATCTTGGTCTTGTTTAGTGTAATGTTAACTTTATTTTAGAGGCACT